TTGATAGTTATTGGGGTGGAGTGTTTCAAGGTGGGAGGTTGGACAAATTAATTCTTTTTACTAGAGTATTAGTACTAATGTGCTTTCTGAGGGGTATGGCCCTGGGTGTGTGGGAAGAAATTACAAGTAAATATTGGTGGAAGGGTACAGTGAAATATTAATTGTGAATATTAGTTACTGGGTAATTTCTCAAGTGAGAGAAAAAATGTTAGTAGGCGGATATCTCTTTACGGTGGTTACCTCAGAAAATGTGGGTTAGCGGGTTGCATTTTGGGTTTAAATTTGCATAAATTTATTTTTAATGTAAATAATAATAAAAATTTTTCTTTTATGTCCTGTGACCATTGACTGAATAACACCTTATGGGCGGGATGGGGGCCAAACTATTCGTGCTACAATGACACCATTAAATAGGGGGCAAACACTGCCATGTCCCAGCTTAACTGAATATCGGCGGGATTCAGCCAGAGGGATTCCACTCCCGGCTAGGCAATGGTGATGAGAACATCCCTACTCAGTAGGCCATAGCGGATCGAGCTCCCGTAGACCGGCTAAGAGGGTGACAGCACCGTGATCCATCACAAATGTCTCATTTAAGGGGAACGTATGGGCGAGTTACATAGATGTACCTGAGGTAGGAACCAGATGCCGTTTACAGCTTGAGGTTAGTTACTCTTCATGGCGTGGGCTTCCGGCGAGGGTTAGCAGTGGTTGTGGATGGAATGATGGTTTCACGGAGGATGTTGAATTAAGAGACCAATTGTATGAGAAGGATATCCATGTTAAAAGGGTTAATGGAATGGGATGAACCATAGATGGGATGTGCGTATGTACAATTAAGCAAAGGTGGGGAAGATGATATCCATGGTGGTGATAATTTACGGGGAGTCAAGGTGGTTATGTATTTGGTCCTATTAAGGGTGTTAAATTCGTGCTTGTAAGCATGTTTTGTAATCATAGTTAGGGGAGTTTGTGAAGCATGTGCTATGTATGATTAAGCATGTATAGTACTATGTATTAGACATGGGGTAAAGCATTAATGTACTATATACATAATGAAGGAGGAAATTGTATTGTAGATGTAAGTACTTGCATGGTACTTAAAAGTTGTGCACTCAAAGAAAATAAAGTGCAGGGAGTAATTTAAGTTAGAATCTCAGCTTTGGGTGTTGATCGTAGAACAGGATGTTCTCTCCTTGAAGTGTCCTGGGGAGTAAGATTCTCCATTATCCGGTTTACAAGACCGAGGTATTGACTTATACTACAAGGACGCTACCATTTGAGTAGTTTATTTTCAATTAGGGAGGACAGAGGAATAAGGGTGATAATAGTGAGAAAATATATAATGGATGCTATTTGGCCAATAGTTACGAAGGGGTATTCAACTGGTTGGCCTCCAATTCATGTGAGTGTAAGTAGAATGGCCACTAGGGTTCAGAACAAGCTTTGACCAATTGGTCGGAATATTATACTTTGTTGTTTAGATAAGTGGATTATTGGGATAATTGCTAGAATTAGGATGGAGAGGATAAGGGCTAGAACGCCCCCTAGTTTATTGGGGATGGAACGTAGAATGGCGTATGCAAATAGGAAATATCACTCTGGTTTAATGTGGGGAGGGGTGTTAAGGGGGTTTGCTAGGGTATAGTTGTCTGGGTCAGTTAGAAGGTCAGGAGCAAATAGGGTTAGGCTTATTAGGAGAAGAAGGAGAAAGATTAATCCTAGGATATCTTTAATTGTGTAGTAGGGGTGAAATACAATTTTGTCAGAGTTGGATACTAATCCGGATGGGTTATTGGAACCTGTGTCATGCAGAAATAAAAGGTGGATAGCAGTCAAGGCTGCAATAATAAAGGGTAAGATAAAGTGGAAGGTAAAGAATCGTGTAAGTGTGGCTTTGTCTACGGAGAAGCCCCCTCAAATTCACTGCACGAGGTCTGATCCGATATAGGGAATAGCTGATAGAAGGTTAGTAATTACTGTGGCGCCTCAGAAGGATATTTGGCCTCATGGAAGTACGTAGCCTATAAATGCTGTGGCTATAGATGCCAGTAGTAGGATAATACCGACATTTCAGGTCTTCAGAAAGAGAAATGATCCGTAGTACAAGCCTCGTCCAATATGAAGAAACAAGCAAATAAAAAATATGGAGGCGCCGTTAGCATGTAGATAACGGATAATTCAGCCGTAATTCACATCTCGTGTAATATGGGCTACTGAGGAGAAGGCAGAGGAGGTGTCCGGCGTGTAATGTATAGCTAGAAATAGGCCGGTAGCAATTTGGGTGATAAGGCAGATACCTAGAAGTGAGCCGAAGTTCCATCAGGATGAGATGTTGGATGGTGTGGGTAGGTCAATAAATGAGTTATTAATAATTTTTGCTAGTGGGTGTGTTTTACGGGTAATGGTCATTAGAATTCTTATAGTTGAAACACAACAATGGTTTTTCATATCATTAGTCATGGTTAAATCCATGTGGGAATAATGACGTATGCTTTATTTTCATTAAGTATTATACTAGTAATAGGTTTTATGGGATTTTCTTCTAAGCCTTCACCTATTTATGGTGGTTTGGTGTTAGTTTTTAGTGGTGCTGTAGGTTGTGCTATTACATTGTATTTAGGGGGATCCTATGTAGGATTAATAGTTTTTTTAATTTATTTGGGTGGGATAATAGTTGTTTTTGGTTATACTGCAGCAATGGCAATTGATGAGCATCCTGAGTCATGGTTGTCAAGTATGGATATTTTGGGAACTATATTAATAGGTTTAGTTATGGAGTTTACTATGGTATTTTTGTTGGGTGGGGATCCTATTAAGACGGTTGAGGGTGTGACTGTTACTGTGAATTATAAGACTGTAGCCAGTTGAATGATTTATGAGGGTGAAGGGCCTGGGTTAATTCGTGAGGATCCTACTGGCGCAGCTGCTTTATATAACTATGGGGTTTGGGTTGTTTTAGTTACTTGCTGGGCGTTATTTACAGGTATACATATTGCTATTGAGCTTACTCGAGGCGGAGGTTAAATGGCTAAGAGTAATATGAGGGTGGGTGGAATAAAAAATGATAGGAAGTAGAGTTTGATTAGGCCTTTTTGGGTCGAGGTTGAGGTAGAAATTGAAATTTGGGTTGTTGATGTTATTTTTGGCATTGTTTTTTCTAGTCAGAGTAAGTCTAGCAATATGGATATAAGGTTCTGGCTTGAAGTTAGGCTTGAGTGAGGGCTTAGGCGGTGTGTGGTAGTGGAGTAAAATCCTAATATATTAGAAAAGTAATAGGTTTTTATTGGGGTTTTTAGTTTTATATTATTAGTTATAAGGTTGAGTTCTATAGCTAGTAGGAGGCCTAGGATAGTAACTCCTAGGGCTGCTAGTTTGAGGTAAGGAGGTATAGTTGTTTGAGGGTGGTAGGTAGGAGGGATACAGTTGGAGATAAGGAATCCAGCGAAGATGCTTCCGATTGCTAGGCGGTTAATTGGGTTTATTAGTGAGGGGTTATTTTCGTTAATTAAAATTAGGCTAGTAGATCGGGGGTAGTATATGAGGGTAAAGAAGATTATGCGAATGCTGTATGCAGCTGTAAGGGAGGTGGCTACTAGGGTGGTTATAAGGGCTCAGGCATTGGTATATGATATATTGACAGCTTCAATAATTAGATCTTTTGAGTAGAAGCCTGTTAAGAAGGGTGTGCCTATAAGTGCTAGGTTGCCAACAATAAGGGAGGAGGCAGTGAATGGTAGGGTATAAAATAGACCTCCTATTTTTCGAATATCTTGTTCATTATTAAGGCTATGGATAATGGATCCTGCTGATAAGAATAGTATGGCCTTAAAGAAGGCATGGGTGCAGATGTGAAGAAAAGCTAAAAATGGTTGGTTAAGACCAACTGTTACTATTATAAGGCCCAGTTGGCTTGAGGTTGAGAAGGCAATAATTTTTTTCATGTCATTTTGTGTTAGAGCACAGATGGCTGTGAATAGGGTAGTGATAGCCCCGAGAGTTAATATAAGAGTTTGTATAGGTAAATTATTTTCGAATAGGGGGTGGAATCGAATAATTAGGAAAATGCCCGCAACTACTATAGTGCTGGAGTGGAGAAGTGCTGAGACTGGGGTAGGGCCTTCTATGGCGGAGGGGAGTCATGGGTGGAGACCAAATTGGGCTGACTTTCCGGTAGCGGCAAGAAGGAGACTAATTAGGGGGAGAGAGCTTGGGGTAGAATTAATAATAAATATTTGTTGAAAATCTCATGAGTTGGCGTATAGGAAAAATCATGCTATTGCCAGGATAAACCCAATATCACCAATGCGATTATACAGGATTGCTTGCAATGCAGCTGTATTAGCATCTGTTCGACCGTGCCATCAGCCAATTAACAGAAAGGATATAATGCCTATACCTTCTCATCCAATGAAAAGTTGGAATAGATTATTAGCAGTAATAAGGATAATTATAGTAATAAGAAAAATAAGTAGGTACTTGAGAAATTGGTTAATATTTGGGTCAGAGTGTATGTATCATATTGAGAATTCAACGATTGATCATGTGACAAGTAGTGCTACGGGAGTAAATACTATGGAGAAGAAGTCTATTTTGAAGCTTAGATATAATTCAATAGTTTGAATAGTTGTTCAGTGTCAATTTGAAATTATAAACTCTTGGCCTGTAAAAATGAATATAGATAAGGTTAGTAGGCTGATAGAGAGGGAGTATATAATAGCCAGTTTTACATAGTGTGGATATAAGGGATTGTTGCGAGGATTAACAAGGGTAATTATAATAGGTACTAGTAGGGGAGTTAGTGTTATTAGGGCTATGGAGGAGAACATTATACTTTTATTTGGAGTTGCACCAATATTTTTGGTTCCTAAGACCAATGGATAACTTCTATCCTTTAAAAGTTGAGAAAGCCAGGCTATTAGGCATGGGGGCATGAGTTAGCAGTTCTTGCATACTTTCTCGGTAGATAAGAAGTTGTTAACTTCTAATATTAGATTCACAATCTAATGTTTTAATTAAACTATAGCTACAGGGGGTTAATCCCATAATTACTTTGGGGCTTAGGGTAAGGAGGATGATTGGTCCCAAGTGTATTAGTATTAAAGTATTTTCACGTGTAAATAAGGGCTTAAAATTGCTAGTGCTGTATGTCAATGGTCCTCGTTGCGTTGATGTAAATATATGGAGTGAGTACAGAGCTGTAACTAGCATATTAAGTCCTGTAAATATAATGGTAAAGTTAGATCAGGAGAAAGAGGCTGCAATTGTAAATAGTTCTCCTATTAGATTGATGGTTGGGGGTAGGGCAAGGTTGGTGAGATTAGCTATAAGTCATCAGAGGGCAAGGAGGGGAAATAGTGTTTGTAAGCCTCGGGTAAATATTATAGTTCGGCTATGAATTCGTTCATAGTTTGAATTTGCCAGGCAGAATAGTAGGGATGAGGTAAGTCCATGGGCAATTATAAGGATAATAGCGCCAGTAAAGCTTCAAGGAGTTTGGATAAGGATAGCTAGAATGACCAGTGCTATATGGCTGACGGAGGAATAGGCGATGAGAGATTTTAGGTCGGCTTGTCGTAGGCAGATGGAGCTTGTTATTACTATCCCCCATAAGGATAGGATGATGAAGGGGTAACTTATTTTTTCTGTCAGAGGATTAAGCATAGGAGTAATTCGTATTATGCCGTAGCTTCCTAGTTTTAGTAAGATTGCTGCTAGAACTATTGAGCCTGCAATAGGAGCTTCAACGTGTGCTTTGGGTAATCATAGGTGAAGGCCGTATAAGGGTATTTTGACTATAAAGGCTAGTATGCATCCCAGTCATGTAATGGAGTTGGTTCAGGAGAGTGTTATTTCTTTAGTAGTAAATAGCATTGTTAGAAGATTTAATGATCCCAGATTGGCTAAGTAATACAAGAGTGTAATAAGCAGTGGGAGGGATCCGGCTAGTGTATAAAATAAAAAATATGAACCTGCATTAAGGCGTTCTGGCTGATAACCTCAGCGGGTGATGACGATTAAGGTGGGAATTAAAGTGGTCTCGAATAGAATGTAGAAGAGAATAAGTTCTGTGGCTGTGAATGTTATGATTAGAGAAATTTGTAGGAGAATTAGTATTGATATGTAAAGCTTTTTTCGTGGTAGGGGGTTGTTATAGAGGTGTTGTTGAGTTGCTAGAATTATTAGGGGTAGAAGTCAGGCTGTTAGTGCAAGGAGTGGGGATGTTAATGGGTCTGAGAAGAATATTAGTGATAGGTAGCATAATATATTTGGTAAATATAGGGGTATAAGGGCTAGGGCGCTGATTAGTAGACTTCAGGCTATTGTATTAATTCATATTGTACGGTTGTTTGAGAGTCATACTGTTGGGAGTAATATAATTGTTGGTAAAATAATTTTTAGCATTGAAGTAGGTTTAGGTTTTGTACATAGTCTAAGCCGTATAAATTAGAGATTAGGATTAGCAGGGCTAGGCCGACTGCGGCTTCACATGCGGCAAAAACTAGGAGAATAATTGGTATTATAAATATTAATGTTATGTGCATATTTAGGGTTGTAAATGTAATTAAAATAAATAGTGATAATATTATGCCTTCCAGACATAGTAGGGATGATATTAGGTGAGATCGATAGATTAGTAATCCCAGCAAGGATATGGAGTATGCTAATATTGTGTTGATGTAGATAAAGGGCACTTGATAAATATGATTTATCATAATCTAATGAGTCGAAATCATTTGTTTTTGATTAAACTATTTATCAATTCAACTCAATCTAGTCCTTTTTGAGTTCATTCGTAGGCTAATCCTGCTACTAAAATAATAATTAAAGCAAGAATTATGTTAGTTGTTAGTATTAATTTATTTGTTTGGGTTGCCCATGGAAGGGGGAGGAGGAGGGCAATTTCTAGGTCAAATAGGAGAAATGTAATGGCTACTAGGAAAAATTTTATGGAGAAAGGTAGGTGGGCAGAGGTTGTGGGGTCAAACCCACATTCGTAGGGGTTATGTTTTTCTGTATAGGCATTAGGCTGTGGAATTCAGAATGTAATGGTAATTAGTAGAAGGGCTAGAATAATATTTGTAATTAGGGTTAGTGTTATATTTATTACTCTCTCTCAGGTCTAGCTGAGGCTTACTGATTGGAAGTCGGTTGCACTATTTATACTAAGAGAGTAAGATCCTCATCAATAAATAGAAATATAGAGGAATAGTCATACTACATCTACAAAGTGCCAGTATCATGCGGCGGCTTCAAAGCCGAAATGGTGATTGGATGTAAAATGATCTATTTGCAGGCGAAGGTAGCATGTAATGAGGAATGTAGTTCCGATGATAACATGTAGGCCGTGAAAGCCTGTTGCTATAAAGAATGTGGAGCCATAAATTCCATCTGAAATGGTGAAGGGGGCTTCCGAGTATTCTGATATTTGTAGGTAGGTAAAGTAGATACCCAGTGCAATAGTTATAAATAATGCTTGGGCTGAGTCTTCTTGATCAGCTTCTATTAGGCTATGGTGGGCTCAGGTGATAGTTACTCCTGATGCAAGTAGAACGGCTGTATTTAGTAGGGGGACTTCTATAGGATTAAGAGGAAAGATGCCTGTTGGAGGTCAGTGTCCTCCTGTTTGTGGGGTTGGGGCTAAGCTAGAGTGGTAGAATGCTCAGAAGAAGCCGGCAAAGAAAAAAATTTCTGAAATAATAAATAGGACTATTCCATATCGAAGGCCCTTTTGGACAGGGGTGGTGTGATGTCCCTGATATGTTCCTTCTCGGACGACATCCCGTCACCATTGAAATATAGTTATTGCGCTGGCTAGTAAACCTGTTATGAGGAGAAGGCTGTGGTAAAAGTGGAATCATATAATTAAGCCTGAGGTAAGTAGGAAGGCGGACAGAGCTCCTGTTAATGGTCAGGGGCTTGGATTAACTATGTGGTAGGCGTGAGCTTGGTGGGTCATTAAGAATTATCATGTAGGTAGAGGCTTACTAGAAGTGTAAAGACGTAGGCTTGAATTAAGGCTACACCTAATTCTAGGGTAATTAGAAGGATAATTACAATAACAGTAATTATAGATGAGGAGAAATAAATAGATGCTAGGGTTAGTGCGGTGTCTCCAAGTAGGTGCATTAGTAGATGTCCTGCTGTGATGTTGGCTGTTAAACGTACGGCTAGTGCTATTGGTTGAATGAAAAGGCTAATTGTTTCAATAATTACTAGTATGGGAATAAGAGGAATAGGGGTTCCTTGGGGTAAAAAGTGGGCTAAAGATGCTTTTGTTTTAAATCGAAATCCTATAAGTACTGTGGCCGCTCATAGGGGGATTGCTATTCCAATATTCATAGATAGTTGAGTGGTTGGTGTAAATGCGTAAGGTGTGAGCCCAAGGAGATTGTTGAGAGCAATAAAAGTAATTAGGGTTAGGAGTATAAGGGATCAAGTTCGTCCTTTAGTGCTGTGGTTTAGTATTAGTTGTTTTAGTGTAAGTTGAATTAGTCATTGTTGAAGTAGAGAAACTCGGTTGCTGATTAATTTATTGGGAGGTGCTATTAGTAGGGTGGGGAATAAAATAATTAATGTGATCAGAGGGATTCCTAGAATTGTTGGGATGTTAAATGAGGTAAATAGATTTTGGTTCATTTTAGTTCTCAGGTTGCATTATGTTTTTGTATTTTAATTAATTTTGATATTGGAGAGGCGTAGAAGGTGAAATTTAATACTTTTAATTGAATAGTGTAAAATAGGGCCACAACTATTGATATAATTACCAATGGTCATGGCGAGATATCTAGTTGGGGAATTCGCTGTAGGGATTAGTATTCCCAGTCTTTAACTTAAAAGGTTAATGCTTACTAGCTTTACAGCGATACAATATACAGGTAGGAGGCTCAGACTTCGAAGTCTTGGAAGTAGATAAATTCTAGGACGATAGGTATAAAGCTATGATTTGACCCACAAATTTCTGAGCACTGTCCATAGAAAAGGCCTGGTCGTATTGAGGCTACTATAGCTTGATTTAAGCGTCCAGGAATTGCGTCTGCTTTAACGCCTAGTGATGGTACAGCTCATGAGTGTAGAACGTCTTGTGATGAAATAAGTATACGGATATCTGCTTCTATTGGCAGGGTGGTGCGATTATCTACTTCAAGAAGTCGGAATTCGCCAGGTTCAAGAAAATATGTGGGCATAATATAGGAATCAAAGGCTAGGTCTTCGTAGTCAGAGTATTCATAGCTTCAGTACCACTGGTGACCAATAGCTTTAAGGGTTAGGTATGGTTTATTGAATTCGTCTGTTATATACAGAATGCGTAAGGATGGAAGGGCAATTATAATAAGGATAATGGCAGGTAGAATGGTTCAGATAATTTCAATTTCTTGGGCATTTATTGTGCTGGTATGTGTTAGTTTTGTGGTAAGTATTAAGGAGATGATGTACAGAACTAGAGAGCTGATAAGAAAAATAATTATCAGGGCATGGTCATGAAAGGCAATAAGTTCTTCTATAATGGGGGATGCTGCATTTTGTAGGCCTAGTTGGGCTGGGTGGGCCATATAAGATATATAGGGATTAGTCTATAACTTAACTTTGACAAAGTTATGTAATTATTTTACTAATATCTTATTGAAAAAGTCATAGGGTCTATGGAGTTGGCTTGAAACCAATTTTTGGGGGTTCAAATCCTTCCTTTTTCGTTGAGAATTTTTACATAGGTAGCTTCTTCAAATGTGTGATAGGGAGGAGGGCAGCCGTAGAGTCATTCGAGGTTGGAAGATAATTGTTCAACAATTATGACTTTCCGTTTTGAGGAGAAAGCCTCTCAGATTATAAAGATTATTAGAATAACTGCTGTTAGTGAGATAAATGAACCTACGGATGATACAATATTTCATGTTGTGTAGGCATCAGGGTAATCAGAGTAACGTCGAGGTATGCCGGATAGACCAAGAAAATGTTGGGGAAAGAAGGTTATGTTTACACCTACAAATATAATACTGAAGTGAATTTTAGCGTAAGTTTGGTCGAGGGTGTAGCCAGAGAATAGTGGAAATCAGTGAATAAAGCCTCCTATAATAGCAAATACTGCCCCTATGGATAATACATAGTGGAAGTGGGCTACTACGTAGTATGTATCGTGTAAAACAATATCTAGTGATGAGTTGGCTAGTACAATCCCGGTCAGTCCACCTACAGTAAAAAGGAAGATGAAGCCTAGGGCTCATAGTATTGCAGGAGATCATTTAATGTTGCCGCCATGCAGCGTGGCCAGTCAGCTGAAGACTTTTACTCCGGTGGGGATGGCAATAATCATAGTGGCTGATGTAAAATATGCACGGGTATCTACATCTATTCCTACTGTAAATATGTGATGTGCTCATACAATAAACCCTAAGAAACCGATAGATATTATAGCTCATACTATTCCTATGTACCCAAATGGTTCTTTTTTGTTGGAGTAATATGTTACGATGTGAGAGATTATTCCGAAGCCAGGTAAAATAAGAATATACACTTCAGGATGACCAAAGAATCAAAATAGGTGTTGGTACAGGATTGGGTCACCCCCACCAGCTGGGTCAAAGAAAGTGGTGTTAAGATTGCGGTCTGTTAATAGTATAGTAATTCCAGCAGCTAGGACGGGGAGAGACAGGAGGAGAAGGACTGCTGTAATAAGAACTGATCATACAAAAAGAGGAGTCTGGTATTGGGTTATGGCTGGGGGTTTTATATTAATAATTGTAGTAATAAAGTTAATAGCTCCCAGGATGGAGGATACACCTGCCAGGTGTAGCGAGAAGATAGTTAAGTCTACTGAGGCTCCTGGATGAGATATATTTCCAGCTAGGGGTGGATATACTGTTCAACCAGTCCCTGCGCCGGCCTCCAGAGTCGAAGACGCAAGTAATAGGAGGAGTGATGGAGGGAGTAGTCAGAAGCTTATATTATTTATTCGGGGGAATGCTATATCCGGCGCACCAATTATAAGGGGCACAAGTCAGTTTCCAAAGCCCCCAATTATAATTGGTATAACTATAAAAAAGATTATAATAAATGCGTGAGAGGTAACGATAACGTTGTAGACGTGATCATCTTCTATTAAACTCCCAGGTTGTCCTAATTCGGCTCGAATTAAAAGGCTTAGGGCAGTTCCGACTGCCCCTGCTCAGGCTCCAAATAGAAGGTAGAGTGTTCCGATGTCTTTATGGTTGGTTGAAAATAGTCAGCGATTTATGAACATAGGTAGAAGGAAGGTAAAATGGCTGAGTAAGCATTAGACTGTAAATCTAAAGACAGGGGTAAGTCCTCTTTTTACCAGCCCTGAGGTGATATATCATATTGAATTGCAAATTCAGAGAAGCAGCTTCAATTCTGCCGGGGCTTCTCCCGCCTTTTTTCCCCCAACGGCGGGAGAAGTAGATTGAAGCCAGTTGATTAGGTTATTTAGCTGTTAACTAAATTTTTGTGGGTTAGAGTCCCATCAGTCTAGGAAGGGCTTAGCTTAATAAAAGCAACTGATTTGCGTTCAGTAGATGTAATATAGAGTTTTGCAGTCCTTAGGGCGTGGCAGAAATTAAGTAAATTATACTTACTAAGGGCTTTGAAGGCTCTTGGTCTTATTAACCTAAATTTCTAGGTTATTAATATTAGTGGAGTCAAAGGTAGAAGGAAGGTGGAGGAGATTATAAGTGGGGTGAGGAGGGGGGTTGATTTTATATATTTTAGTTGTCAGTTAATTTTTGCGTTGTTGGATGTAGGAAATATTGTTACTGAGATAGAGTATGTTAGGCGTAGATAAAAGTATAGGTTTACTAGTGTAAGTATGGCTATGGTGAGGGGAATGATAAGACTATTATTGTTTGTAAATTCTTGTATGATAATTCATTTGGGGGAGAAGCCTGTGAGTGGGGGTAGGCCCCCTAGGGATAGTATTATTAGTGGAATAACAGGTATAGTTCATGTAAATTTATTTCAGGTGTGGGATATAGATAGGGTTGTTGTATTTGAATTTAGGTAAAAAGTTATAAAGATGGTGATTGTTAGGAATAGGTAAATAAATAGGTTAAGAATAGTAATGCTGGGGTTATAATGTAGAACTGCCATTATCCACCCTATGTGTGTAATTGATGAATAGGCTATAATTTTGCGTAATTGTGTTTGATTTAGTCCGCCTCAGCTGCCGATTATAATTGATATTATGGAAATTGTTATTAAGATATTTATATTAATGGATGGGAAGATTTGGAATATAATTGAAATGGGGGCTAGTTTTTGTCATGTGAGAATAATTATGGCGGGAATAAGGGGAATGCCTTGGGTTACTTCTGGAAGTCAGAAGTGAAGAGGGGCCATGCCTAGTTTCATTGTCAGGGCAATTAATATTGTTGTAGCTAAGAATTGGTTTGTGGGAGGACTAATTGTTCACTGTCCTGAGAGTAAATTGTTTATAAAAATTATTATTAGGAGGAGCATAGATGCGGTTGCTTGAACTAGGAAATATTTTGTAGCTGCTTCTGTAGAGCGGGGGTTTGTGGTCTTAGCTAGTACTGGTACAATGGCTAGTATGTTTAGCTCTAGTCCTACTCAGATGAGGAATCAGTGTGAGCTTAGGATTGTAATTATAGTTCCTATTAAAATTGTGAAGGAAATAATGAGTTGGGCTAGAGGATTAATGTTAGTACGGGAAGGATTGAAACCAACATTTTCGGGGTATGGGCCCGATAGCTTATTTAGCTGACCTTACTTAGAATATGGTGTAATAGGTAGCACGGAGAGTTTTGAGTTCTCAGGTATAGGTTCAATTCCTATAGTTCTAGAAATAAGAGGATTTGAACCTCTATAATTTACTCTATCAAAGTAACTCTTTTGTCAGACATATTTCTATGTTTGGGGAGGTACGGCAGATATAAGAATTGGTATTGAGATATATCACATACATAGTGCTAGTGTAAGGGGTAAAAATTTTTTTCATAGGAGGTGTATAAGTTGATCGTAACGGAATCGGGGATATGCTGTTCGAACTCATAAGAATAATGTGGTCAGTAGAAGTGTTTTGGTTATAAAGTTTGCTGTATATAATTCTGGGGTAAGCAGAGTATGGGGTGCTGCTAAAAAGATAGTGGTGGTTAGGGCATTTATTATGATGATATTTATGTATTCTGCTATAAAAAATAGGGCAAATGAGCCTGCGGCGTATTCGATGTTGAATCCTGAGACTAGTTCTGATTCGCCTTCTGTCAGATCGAAGGGAGCTCGGTTGGTTTCGGCTAGTGTTGAAATAAATCATATTATGGCAAGAGGTCATGATGGAAGAAGAAGTCATAAGTGTTCTTGTGTTGTAATAAGTGAGTGTAAATTGAACGAGCCACTTATTAGTAGAACGGAGAGGAGGATGATAGCTAGTGTAACTTCATATGAAATTGTTTGGGCTACGGCTCGTAATGCACCTATTAGTGCATATTTTGAATTAGATGCTCATCCGGATCATAAAATTGAGTATACAGCTAGGCTTGAAATTGCTAGTATAAATAAGAGGCCTAGATTAAAGTTGATTAGGGGGAGAGGTATAGGTAGGGGGGCTCATAGGAGGAGGGCGATGGAGAGTGCTAAGGTTGGAGCAATTACATAAAGAATTGTAGTGGATGCTGTGGGGAGTAGTGGTTCTTTTGTAAAGAGTTTTATTGCGTCTGCAATGGGTTGAAGAATTCCGTAGGGGCCAACAATGTTAGGGCCCTTGCGGAATTGTATATAGCCCAGGATTTTTCGTTCTGTAAGTGTAAGGAATGCTATAGCAATAAGGGCTGGGATAATAAGTAGTAGTAAATTAATTATGAACAGGTTGTTAAGGAGAGGAGTTGAACCTCTGGTAATAAAGTTTTAAGTTTTATGCAATTACCGGGCTCTGCCACCTTAACAAGCCCTGGTTTAGGGCGGGTAGGAAATTATAAAATTAAGATGGAAGTCATTAGGTTTGTGAGGGCGCTTATGAAAAGTGGGCCCTATTTCTCTTGTCCTTTCGTACTGGGAGAAATATTTAATAGATAGAAACCGACCTGGATTGCTCCGGTCTGAACTCAGATCACGTAAGACTTTAATCGTTGAACAAACGAACCTTTAGTAGCGGCTGCACCACTAGGATGTCTTGATCCAACATCGAGGTCGTAAACCCTATTGTCGATATGGACTCTGTAATAGGATTGCGCTGTTATCCCTAGGGTAACTTGGTCCGTTGATCAATTTATTGGGTCAATGAGTATGGATTCACTTAGACTAGTAAGGTCTTGGTGTATATTTCTCGGAGGTTGTACTATGCTCCGAGGTCACCCCAACCGAAATTTATAGTACATGGACTGTAATTTAATGCCTGTGGGTTTTTAAGTTACTAGTTTGTACTATTAAATTAAAGCTCCATAGGGTCTTCTCGTCTTATTAAAATATATCCGCCTCTTCACGGATAGGTCAATTTCACTGATTAAAAGTAAGAGACAGTTAAACCCTCGTGTGGCCATTCATACAAGTCCTTATTTAGAGAACAAGTGATTATGCTACCTTTGCACGGTCAGGGTACCGCGGCCGTTGAACATGTGTCACTGGGCAGGCAGTGCCTCTAATACTATTTATGCTAGAGGTGATGTTTTTGGTAAACAGGCGGGGGTAGAGTTTGCCGAGTTCCTTTTACTTTTTTTAATCTTTCCTGAATAGCATGCCTGTGTTGGGTTAACAGTTGGGACAATGGGCAGATGAAGATTGTGGGGTAAGGTGATTTGGCTGTTAACTAGCAGTGGTAGTTCCGGTCTGGGATAAGCTTATGCAGGGAGAATAATTTCATGTTACTTATACTAACATTATTGCTTCTATTTGTAAATAGATTAATCCAATATATTATAGGAGTTCAGTAAAATGGGTGGAATTAGGGGAGTGAGGGTGTTGAGCTTGAACGCTTTCTTAATTGGTGACTGCTTTAAAGCCTACTATGGTAGTTAGGTGTTTTACTCTCTATATAAGGTTGTTTCCTATATCTAAAGAGCTGTCCCTCTTTAGAATAACTGTTAAATTTACGGGAGGATTAGAAGTTCTGTGAGTAAATTTAAAGTTGAACTGAAATTCTGTCTTGGATAACCAGCTATCACCAAGCTCGGTAGGTTTGTCGCCCCTACCCACAGATCTTCCCACTATTTTGCCACATAGACGGGTATGCTCTTTAGCTGTCCGTGGGTAGCTCGCTTGGTTTCGGGGAGCATTGTTGAAGTTCTTTGTACAATATAGTTTCTAGTTAATTCATTATGCAAAAGGTAGAAGGGTTTATCTTTGCTTTTCCATGCTTTGTGAAGATTTGTCTTTCCCTTGCGGTACTGTATCTATTGCGCCTAAGTTTAATTTCTATCACCTATACTTTTGCGATGGGTAAATGATTTAATTGATATGATTAGATAGTATAATAATTTATGGTTTGGGCTAGAATTAGCTCAGAGCGATCGGCTATTTGCGATGTCTTCCGGGTGTAAGCTGGATGCTTTAGTTTAAGCTACGCTTTGGTTTATCCAAGCGCACTTTCCAGTACGCTTACCATGTTACGACTTATCCCCTCTATATCCGCGTATAGTTATTTGTTGTTAGTGCACTATTAGTGTGATGTTTGAGGAGGGTGACGGGCGGTGTGTGCGTGCTTAATGGCCTTATTTCAATCAAGCTCTCTATTCTTGATTTACTGCTAAATCCACCTTAGGACTTTAAATTTCATAAAGGCTGTCGTGTGATTTTCTGGTTTAGAAAATGTAGCCCATTACTCCCGCCCCATTGGCTGCACCTTGACCTAACGTTTTTATGATAATACTTCTGCTTACTATGCTATCTTTAGGGAGTTTGCTGAAGATGGCGGTATACAGGCTGAGGGCAAGGGGTGGTGAGGTTTATCGGGGTTTATCGATTACAGAACAGGCTCCTCTAGAAGGATATAAAGCACCGCCAGGTCCTTTGAGTTTCAAGCTGTGGCTTGTAGTGTTCTGGCGAATAATTTTGTTAATTAAGTTATTGAAGTTTAGGGCTAAGCATAGTGGGGTATCTAATCCCAGTTTGTACCTTAGCTATAGTGTGTTCAGGATAATAAAGCCACTTTCGTAGGATATTTTACCATAACCAGGGTTTTCTACAACTTAGTTACAGGTTAGCTTTATTAATAGTAAGTCTTAAACACTCTTTACGCCGGACTCTATTAACTTGAGTCAATCGTATGGCCGCGGTGGCTGGCACGAAATTGACCGACTCTGGGTGTCAGTATAACTTAGTTAAACTTTCGTTTATTGCTAAAGGTTTGTCACTGCTGTTTCCCGTGGGGGTGTGGCTGAGCAAAGTGTTTTGAGCTGCTTGTGCGTGCTTGATACTCGCTCCTCTTGTTTTATAGTCTGGAGGGCATTCTCACAGGGCCGTGGATGCTTGCATGTGTAGTCTTACTGAGAGCTAATAGAAAGGCCAGGACCAAACCTGTATGTTTATGGGGTGTAATTACCCGTCTAGACATTTTCAGTGTCTTGCTTTGAGTATTAAGCTACATTAAC